TTAAAAATAAGCTAAATTAAGCTTTTGGGTTCATACCCCAAATATAAAGAACCTCTTTTTTTTAAAAATAAAGTGCCTGAATTTAAAGGATTATTCTGATAGGATAAATAATGTAATTTTTTTTACCTTTATTATATTTTATAGAATCAAACTATATCTTGTAATTTCAAAAATTACTATGCATTTTACATCAAAATATAATTTTTATAATATGAAATTTAAATACATATATATATATATATATATATATGTATATTATTCATTTAAGATTTATTTCTTTATTTTGAATTTTATTTATAATTAACTCTAATAAAATATTTTTTTTATTTATTTTATGTTTTAGTACTTTAATTTCCATCTCATCAAATTCATGACTAGGATGTTGAATTGGCTTAGAAATTAACCTATTGAGATTTATCCCCTTAATCTCAAATTCAAATAACTTGTTAAATTCAGAAGCCTCCTTAAAATATTTTCTAATTCAATCTATTGCTTCAATTAATTTTTTATTTTCTATTTTATTAAGAATATTAACATTAAAAAATTTTATTGTTGACAATTTAATTTCTACCCTTATTAATTCATCTATATTAATAAAAATAGGATCTTTACCTTTCCATTTTTGATTCCCTAATATTATAGAAGGATTATCCTGAATAAATTGTTTTATTTTAATAACATGACAAAAAATTACCCCTATAATTTTAGTCTCATATTATTTTAACATAAATTTTTTATTTATTATAATAATTCTAAATGTGTTAGTTGGATCAATTGGAAGATTTAATCAAACTTCATTACGTAAATTAATAGCATTTTCTTCAATTAATAATTTAGGATGAATATTATTAGCTTTAATAATTAGAGAAAATTTATGAATAGTATATTTTATTTTATACTCATTTTTAATTTCTTTTTTATGTTTTTTATTTTATATTATAAATATTTTTTATATTAATCAATTATTTAATTTTAATTTAAATCTTATAATTAAAATATCTATTACAATTAATTTTCTTTCTTTAGGAGGATTACCTCCATTTTTAGGATTTTTTCCTAAATGATTAATTATTAATTATCTTTTAATTAATAATTTATTTATTATTTCTTTTATTTTTATAATAACAAGATTAATTATATTATTTATTTATATTCGTATTATTTATTCATCTTTAATATTTTTTTCTATTAAATTAAAATGATCTAAAATATTTATTAAAAATAATTATTTTATTATTATTAATTTTTTCAGATTTATTTCACTATTTGGGATAATTATTAGAACTTTTTTTTTTATTTAAGGTTTTAAGTTAAATTAAACTAATAGTCTTCAAAATTATTTATAAAGGAATATTCTTTAAGCCTTAGTAATTTTACACCATAAAATTTGCAATTTTATATCATTTTTGAATATAAGACTTAATAAAAGAGATATTTCCCGTTAATAAATTTACAATTTACCGCTTATAACTCAGCCATTTTATTATTGAGCGAAAATGATTATTTTCTACAAATCATAAAGATATTGGTACTTTATATTTTATTTTTGGTATTTGAGCAGGAATAGTAGGAACATCCCTTAGATTATTAATTCGAACCGAATTAGGTACCCCCGGATCATTAATTGGGGATGATCAAATTTATAATACTATTGTTACAGCACATGCTTTTATTATAATTTTTTTTATGGTAATGCCAATTATAATTGGAGGATTTGGAAATTGATTAGTTCCTTTAATATTAGGAGCTCCTGATATAGCTTTCCCTCGAATAAATAATATAAGATTTTGATTATTACCCCCTTCATTAATATTATTAATTTCTAGAAGAATTGTAGAAAATGGAGCTGGAACAGGATGAACAGTTTACCCACCACTTTCATCTAATATTGCTCATAGAGGTTCATCTGTTGATTTAGCTATTTTTTCATTACATCTTGCTGGTATTTCCTCAATTTTAGGAGCAATTAATTTTATTACTACAATTATTAATATACGAATTAATAATTTATCATTTGATCAAATACCTTTATTTGTTTGAGCTGTTGGAATTACTGCTTTACTTTTATTATTATCTTTACCTGTTCTAGCAGGAGCTATTACTATACTTTTAACAGACCGAAATATTAACACATCATTTTTTGACCCCGCAGGAGGAGGAGATCCAATTTTATACCAACATTTATTTTGATTTTTCGGCCATCCAGAAGTTTATATTTTAATTTTACCAGGGTTTGGAATAATTTCTCATATTATTTCACAAGAAAGAGGGAAAAAAGAAACTTTTGGATGTTTAGGAATAATTTATGCTATAATAACAATTGGATTACTAGGATTTATTGTATGAGCCCATCACATATTTACTGTAGGAATAGATATTGATACACGAGCATATTTTACTTCAGCAACTATAATTATTGCTGTACCAACAGGAATTAAAATTTTTAGTTGATTAGCAACTTTACATGGAACTCAAATTAATTATAGACCTTCTATATTATGAAGTTTAGGTTTTATTTTTTTATTTACTGTAGGAGGATTAACAGGAGTAATTTTAGCCAACTCTTCTATTGATATTACTCTTCATGATACTTATTATGTAGTAGCCCATTTTCATTATGTATTATCTATAGGAGCTGTTTTTGCTATTTTAGGCAGATTCATTCATTGATATCCATTATTTACAGGTTTAATATTAAATAATTATTTATTAAAAATTCAATTTTTTTCCATATTTATTGGAGTTAATATAACTTTTTTTCCCCAACATTTTTTAGGATTAGCTGGAATACCTCGACGATACTCAGATTATCCAGATAGATTTTTATTTTGAAATATTATTTCTTCTTTTGGGTCTTATATTTCTTTATTCTCAACAATAATAATTATTATTATTATTTGAGAATCTATAATTAATAAACGTATTATCTTATTTTCATTAAATATATCATCTTCAATTGAATGATATCAAAATTTACCTCCTGCAGAACATTCTTATAATGAACTTCCTATTTTAAGTAACTTCTAATATGACAGATTATATGTAATGGATTTAAACCCCATTTATAAAGGATTATCCTTTTTTTAGAAATGGCAACTTGATCCAATATAAATTATCAAAATGGAAATTCACCTTTAATAGAACAAATTATTTTTTTTCATGACCATAGTTTAATCATTTTAATTATAATTACTATTTTAGTTATATATTTAATAATAAATTTATTTTTTTATTCTTATATTAATCGATTTCTTTTAGAAAATCAAATAATTGAATTAATTTGAACTATTTTACCAGCAATTACATTAATTTTTATTGCTATTCCTTCTCTTCGATTATTATATCTTTTAGATGAACTTAATAATCCCTTAATTACTTTAAAATCTATTGGTCATCAATGATATTGAAGATATGAATATTCAGACTTTAATAATATTGAATTTGATTCATATATAATTAATTTACCTGAAAATATTAATAATTTTCGTTTATTAGATGTTGATAATCGTATTATTCTTCCCATAAATAATCAAATTCGAATTTTAGTTACAGCCACAGATGTAATTCATTCTTGAACTATTCCATCATTAGGAATTAAAGTAGATGCTAATCCTGGTCGATTAAATCAAACAAGATTTTATATTAACCGACCAGGAATTTTCTTCGGTCAATGTTCTGAAATTTGTGGGGCAAACCATAGATTTATACCTATTGTAATTGAAAGAATTTCAATTAAAAATTTTATCAATTGAATTAATAATTATTCATTAGATGACTGAAAGCAAGTACTGGTCTCTTAAACCATTTTATAGTAAATTAGCAATTACTTCTAATGAAAGAATTAGTTAATTTATAACATAAATATGTCAAATTTAAATTATTACTTTAGTAATATTCTTTTATTCCTCAAATAATACCAATTAATTGAATTTTTTCATTTTTCTTATTTATTTTATGTTTTAGTATATTTATAATTATAAATTATTATATTTTTAATTATAAAAAAAATAATAAAAAAAAATTATTATTAAAAAAAAACACATTAATTTGAAAATGATAAATAATTTATTTTCAATTTTTGATCCTTCTACTAATTTATTTAATTTATCTTTAAATTGATTAAGAACTTTAATTGGATTAATATTTATCCCCTATTCTTTTTGAATTATTCCTAATCGACATTTTATATTATGAAAATTTATTTCTACCAAACTTCATAAAGAATTTAAAATATTATTAGGAAACACTAAATTTAATGGATCAACATTTATTTTTGTATCCTTATTCTTTTTTGTATTTTTTAATAACTTTTTAGGATTATTCCCTTATATTTTTACAAGTACTAGTCATTTAAATATATCATTATCATTATCATTAACTTTATGATTAAGATTTATAATTTATGGTTGAATTAATAATACCCAACATATATTTATTCATATAATTCCTCAAGGAACCCCAACAATTTTAATACCATTTATAGTTTTAATTGAAACTATTAGTAATATTATCCGTCCTGGAACTTTAGCAGTACGATTAACAGCTAATATAATTGCAGGACATTTATTATTAACTTTAATAAGAAATACAGGAAATAATATATCATTTTATTTATTAATTATTTTAATTTTTAGACAAATTTTATTATTAATTTTAGAATCAGCAGTAGCTATTATCCAAGCTTATGTAATTTCTATTTTAAGAACTCTTTACTCTAGTGAAGTAAATTAAATGATAAATACATATAATCATCCATTTCATTTGGTAGACTATAGACCTTGACCTTTAACAGGAGCAATTGGAGTCATAACTTTAGTTACAGGAATCGTAAAATGATTTCATAATTTAAATATAAATTTATTAATTTTAGGATATATTATTGTTCTATTAACAATATATCAATGATGACGAGATGTTTATCGAGAAAGAACATTTCAAGGAAAACATACAATTTTAGTTTGTAAAGGATTACGATGAGGAATAATTTTATTTATTATCTCAGAAATCTTTTTTTTTATTTCATTTTTTTGAGCTTTTTTCCATAGAAGTTTATCCCCAAATATTGAAATCGGAACTTTATGACCTCCAATAAGAATTATTCCTTTTAATCCATTTCAAATTCCTTTATTAAATACAATTATCTTAATCACATCAGGAATTTCCGTAACTTGAACTCATCATGCATTAATAGAAAATAATTTTACTCAAACAACTCAAAGACTATTCATTACTATTATTTTAGGAATTTATTTTTCTATTTTACAAGCTTATGAATATATTGAAGCACCATTTTCAATTGCTGATAGAATTTATGGATCAACATTTTTTATAGCAACAGGATTCCATGGTTTACATGTTATTATTGGAACAATTTTTTTATCAACATGCTTTATTCGTCACTTAAATAATCATTTTTCTAGAACTCATCATTTTGGATTTGAAGCAGCTGCTTGATACTGACATTTCGTAGATGTAGTTTGATTATTTTTATATATTTCAATTTATTGATGAGGAAATTAATTATTTATATAATATATTTAGTATATTTGATTTCCAATCAAAAAGTTTAATAATTTTAATATAAATAATTATTATAATACTTTATATATCAATTATCATAATTTTAATTTCTTGTATTCTTATATTAATTTCTTTCATTATTTCAAAAAAATCAATACTTGATCGAGAAAAATGTTCAACATTTGAATGTGGGTTTAATCCTAAATATTTAGCTCGTATCCCATTTTCATTACATTTTTTTTTAATTACTATAATTTTTTTAATTTTTGATGTAGAAATTGTTTTAATTTTCCCTATTATTCCTAATTTTTTAATAGTTAACTTTTTTATTTGATATAAAATCAGTTTTTTTTTTATTATTATCCTTTTAATCGGATTATACCATGAATGAAACCAAAATATATTAAATTGATCTAATTAAAATTATAGGATTATAGTTTAACTAAAACACTTGATTTGCATTCAAAAAATATTGAATATCAATTTATCTTAAATAAGAAGCAATTTGCATTTAATTTCGACTTAAAAGATAGAATATTAATATATTCCTTATTTATTAATTGAAACCAAAATTAGAGGTATATCACTGTTAATGATAAAAATGAATACTTATTCCAATTAGAAATATATTTAATTAAGCTTCTAACTTAATATATAGTGATTTATTTCATTAATATTTCTTAATTTATATAGTTTATAAAAACATTACATTTTCATTGTAAAATTAAAGAAATTTCTTTTATAAATATTATTTAAAGATTATATAATCACCTTAATATCTTCAATATTAAACTCTTCTTAAGCTATTTAAATAAATTATAAATATAAAAGTATAAATTATTATTATCCATAATATAAATCTAAATATATAAATTTTAAAATTATTTAATTGATAAACATAATTAATAATAGAATAATTTTTTAAAATTTTATATATTCCTTGTCTTTCAAAAAATTCTCTTCAACCTATATCAATATTCTGTGATAATTTTTGACTAAACCTTAAAAATTTATAATTAAATCCATATGTAGATAATCTAGGTATAAATCACATTATAGTTAAAAATATTCTTAAATTATAAGTTATTAAAAATTTATTAATAGAAAAAATTTCTATATTTCTAATTAAACCTCCTAAAAATAATCCAATTAATATTACATAAATTACTATTATTTTTATATTAAAAGATAAATAAATTATATAAGGATAAGAAAAAATTAATCATCTTAATATTCTTCCTGAAATTAATCTTATAAATAATAACATAAATATACTTTTTAACATAACATAATCTTCCTCATATAAACTATATAAACTTAATAAATTAAAATCATTAATTATTAAATATATTAATAAACGAATAGTATAAAATATAGTTAATCCTGTAGAAATATAATATAAAAAAAAAATTAATAAATTTAAATTTCTTATACTAACTATTTCTAAAATTAAATCCTTAGAATAAAACCCAGCTAAAAAAGGAATACCACATAAAGCTAAATTTGAAATATTTATACATAAAGAAGTAAAAGGAATATATAATCTTACTCCCCCTATAAACCGAATATCTTGATTATTATTTATTATATGAATAATTACTCCAGCACATATAAATAATAAAGCTTTAAATATAGCATGAGTTAATAAATGAAAAAAAGCTAAATCACTAAACCCTATTCTTAAAATTCTTATTATTAACCCTAATTGTCTTAAAGTTGAAAGAGCAATAATTTTTTTCAAATCATATTCATAATTAGCACATACCCCAGCTATAAATATTGTTAACCCAGAAAATAATAATAATATTTTTAAAAAAATTAAATCAACTAATAATATATTAAATCGAATTAATAAATAAATACCAGCAGTAACCAAAGTAGAAGAATGAACTAAAGCTGAAACAGGAGTAGGAGCTGCTATTGCTGCAGGTAATCAAGATCTAAAAGGAATCTGAGCTCTTTTAGTTATAGCAGCTAAAATAACCAATAATCCTACAATTTTTATTGAATAATCATTCTTTATAAAATATAAATAAAAAATATAATTTCATCTACCATAATTCATTATTCAAGAAATTAATATTAAAATCATTACATCACCAATACGATTAGATAATGCCGTCAACATACCAGCATTATAAGATTTAATATTTTGATAAAAAATAATTAAACAATAAGAAACTAACCCTAGTCCATCCCAACCTAAAAAAATTCTAATTATATTAGGACTAATAATTAATAAAATTATAGAAAATACAAATAACAAAACTAAAATAATAAACCGATTTAAATTTAATTCAGACCTCATATATCTCTTTCTATAATAAATAACTGAAGATGAAATTAAAAAAACAAATATTATAAATAATAATGATATTCAATCTAACAAAATAGATATAACAATATTTATAGAATTAAAAGAAATAACCTCCCACTCAATAAATAATATTATATTATTTATAATAAAATAAATTATCATAAAAAAATTTAATAATATAAAAAAAAATAAAAAAAAAAATCTAATAAAACAAATATTGTGTTTATAAATAATTTAAAATGAATATTTCATATTTTTGACTCCACAAATCAATATTTTAATTAAATTATTTAAATAAAATCAAATTATTCTATAATCAATTTTTATAACTATAATATTTAAAGGTAATCAATGCAAAAATAATATTAAATATTCTCGTGATAAACCATTATAAAATCTATATATTCTTAAATTAAATTTTCCATGTTGGGTAATAGAATAAAGATATAATCTATACCCAGCTCTAAAAAATGAAATTATTATTAATATTAATATAGTTAATCAAGATCATCTAATTAACCTATTAATTAATCTAATTTCCCCTATTAAATTTAATGAAGGAGGAGCTGCTATATTTGAAGATAAAAATAAAAATCATCATAAACTTATTGAAGGTATAAAATTTATAAGTCCTTTATTTAAAAATAATCTTCGTCTATTTACTCGTTCATATATAATATTTGATAAACAAAATATTCCTGAAGAACATAATCCATGCCCAATTATTAATAAATAAGCTCCTATAAACCCTCAATAATTTATTGTTATAACCCCTCCAATAACAATTCTTATATGAGCTACCGATGAATAAGCAATTAAAGACTTTATATCAATTTGACAAAAACACTTTAATCTAATATAAAATCCACCAATTAATCTAATAATAATTCAAATATATCCTATTTTTAAATTAATTTTTTGTAAAATAACCAAAATTCGCAATAACCCATAACCTCCTAATTTTAATATAATAGCTGCTAAAATTATTGAACCTGAAATTGGAGCTTCAACATGAGCTTTAGGAAGTCATAAATGAACAAAATATATAGGTATTTTTACTAAAAAAGCTAAAATTATTCTTAAATATAAAATAAATATATCAAAATCATAAAATTTAAAAAAATAAATAATTATATAATTTAATTTATTATAGACATAAAAAATACCTAGTAATAAAGGTAAAGAAACAAAAAGAGTATAAAATAAAAGATATAGTCCAGCTTGAATTCGTTCAGGTTGATACCCTCAACCAATAATTAATATTAATGTAGGAATTAACCTACCTTCAAAAAATAAATAAAACATAAATAAATTTAATATTCTAAAAGTCAAATATAATATAATTAATAATATAAGAATATTAAATAAAAAAAATCCAGAATAAAAATTTATTTTAAATAATTTTTCTCTTGCTATAATTATTAAAAATCTAATTCAAATTCTTAATAAAATTAAACCATAAGAAATTATATCACATCCTAATATATATCTTAAATTAGTAAAATTCATAATATTCAAAGTTAAATTTATAAATATAAAAAATATTAATATTATAATAATTTGAACCATTCAAAACATATTTTTTTTAAAACATAAAGGAATTATAAATAATATTATTATAAAAAATTTTAACATATTAAATTAAATTATACCTAAAAAAATAATCATTACCATGAGTTCGAATTATAGATACTAAAATAGATAAACCTAATGCTCCCTCACAAACAGAAAATACTATAAATACTATTAATATATATATATTATTATTAATTATCATTAAATATATTATTATTAAAAAAAAAATTCTTAAAACAATAAATTCTAATCTTAATAATACAATTAATAAATGTTTATGCTTAGAAACAAAAATCATATTACCTACTAAATATATTACTAAAATAACTATTAAATTTATTATCATTTGTATATATATATATATATATATATATTGTTTTTATAGTTTAAAAAAAACTTTGGTTTTGTAAATCAAAAATAAGAATAATCTTTAAAAACATCAAAGAAAAAGAACTTCTTTATCTATAATCTCCAAAATTATTATTTTTATAAACTATTCTTTGATATAATAAAAATATTTTTATCAATACTTTTAATTTATATTTCAATTTTTATATTTTTTCTTAATCATCCATTTTCTATAGGACTAATAATTTTAATTCAAACTTTATTATTATCTTTATTGTCAAGTATATTAATTAATACTTATTGATTTTCTTATATCTTATTCTTAATTTTTTTAGGGGGATTATTAGTTTTATTTATTTATGTATCAAGAATTGCTTCAAATGAATTATTTAAAATTTCCATTTTTAATAAAAGATTTTTTTTATCATTTTTTTTAATTTTACTAATAAGAATTATTTTTAAAAATAATTTATTATGAATAAATTTTTCTTTTAATGATGAAATAATTAATTTTTTTAACTTATTTTTATTTTTTAATAATGAATTTAATATTAATTTATCTAAATTATATAATGAACAAACTTACTTATTAACTTTAATTATAATTATTTATTTATTTATTACTCTTATTGCAGTAGTAAAAATTACTAATATTTTTTTTGGACCTCTTCGTTCATATGAATAAATACTAATGTTAAATAATTTTAAACCTATCCGAAAATACAATCCTGTTATTAAAATTATTAATAATTCATTAATTGATTTACCCTCACCATCTAATATTTCATCATGATGAAATTTTGGTTCTTTACTTGGATTATGTTTAATAACTCAAATTATTACAGGATTATTTTTAACAATATATTATACTGCTAATATTGAATTAGCTTTTTATAGAGTAAATTATATTTGCAAAAATGTTAATTATGGATGATTAATTCGAACTTTACATGCAAATGGAGCATCTTTTTTTTTTATTTGTGTATATTTACATATTGGTCGAGGAATTTATTATGAATCATTTAATTTTAAGTACACTTGATTTTTAGGTATTATTATTTTATTTTTACTTATAGCTACTGCATTTATAGGATATGTTTTACCTTGAGGACAAATATCTTTCTGAGGAGCAACAGTAATTACAAATCTTCTATCAGCAATTCCTTATTTAGGAAATGATTTAGTTAATTGAATTTGAGGAGGATTCGCAGTAGATAATGCTACATTAACTCGTTTTTATACATTCCATTTTTTATTTCCTTTTATTATTCTTATATTAACAATAATTCATTTATTATTTTTACATCAAAGAGGATCAAACAATCCATTAGGTATTAATAGAAATTTAGATAAAATTCCATTTCATCCTTTTTTTGTATTTAAAGACTTAATTGGATTTATTAAATTAATTTTCTTACTAATTATACTTTCATTAATTAATCCTTACTTATTAGGAGATCCTGATAATTTTATTCCAGCTAATCCTTTAGTTACACCAATTCATATTCAACCAGAATGATATTTTTTATTTGCCTATGCCATTTTACGATCCATTCCTAATAAATTAGGAGGTGTAATTGCCTTAGTAATATCCATTTTAATTTTAATTATCTTACCATTTACCTTTAATAAAAAAATTCAAGGAATTCAATTTTATCCTTTAAATCAAATATTATTTTGATCATTAATTTCCACTATTATTTTATTAACATGAATTGGAGCTCGATCAGTAGAAATCCCATTTATTTTCACAGGACAATTATTAACATTAATTTATTTTTCTTATTTTATTATTAATCCTTTAATAAATAAATTTTGAGATAAATTAATTTTTAACTATTAATTAATGAGCTTGTAAAGCATTTGTTTTGAAAACTTAAGAAAGAATATTAATTCTATTAATTTATACTAAAATAATCTAATAATATAAAATTATTTTCAACCCTATATAAAATAAAATATAATTTAAAGAAATAGGCAAATATCTTTTTCAACATAAATATATTAATTTATCATAACGATATCGAGGTAAAGTACCTCGAACTCATACAAAAAAAAAAGATAAAAATACTAATTTAAAATAAAATATAAAATTTAAATAATACCCTCCTATATAAATAATAACAAATAATAATCTTATAAATAAAATTATTGAATATTCAGCTAAAAAAATTAAAGCAAATCCACCTCCCCCATATTCAATATTAAACCCAGATACTAATTCTCTTTCTCCTTCAGCAAAATCAAAAGGAGTACGATTAGTTTCAGCCATAAGTGAAGATAAAAAACATAATCTTAAAGGTGCTATTAAAAAAATAAATCAAATAATAAATTGATAATTAAAAAATTTTAATAAATTAAAATCTATAATTATAATAATCCTAGATATTAAAATTAAAGAAAGTCTAACTTCATAAGAAATTGTTTGAGCAACTGAACGTAAACCCCCTAATAATGAATAATTAGAATTAGATGATCAACCAGCAATTATTACAGTATATACCCCTAATCTAGTACAACATAAAAAAAATAATAAACCTAAATTAAATATAATAATATTAAAAGTATAAGGAATTAAACTTCAAACTATTAAAGATAAAATAAATCTTATAATAGGAGAAAAATAATAAACCAAATAATTTGAATAATTCAAATAAATTTGTTCTTTAGAAAATAATTTAATAGCATCACAAAAAGGTTGTAAAATTCCTATATAACCTATTTTATTAGGACCTTTACGAATTTGAATATACCCTAAAATTTTTCGTTCTATTAATGTTAAAAAAGCAACACCAACTAATACACCAATAACTAAAATTAAAATACCAACTATAATATTAATTAAGTCTATATATATCATATACTATTTATATATATGAATATATATATATATAAATGACTTCTAAAACCATCACATTTATCTGTCAAAATAGTTATAATAATATTAATAATATTCAAATTAAATAAAATTATTTTTAATATTTGATCCTTTCGTACTAAAATATTAAATTTTATTAAAGATAGAAACCAACCTGGCTTACACCGGTTTGAACTCAGATCATGTAAGATTTTAATGATCGAACAGATCAAAAATTTAAACTTTTGCATTTAATTTTTATCTTAATCCAACATCGAGGTCGCAAACTTTTTTTTTTATTTGTACTAAAAAAAAATATTACGCTGTTATCCCTAAGGTAATTTTTTCTTATAATCATAATATTATGGATCATTTAGTCATTTATTTATGTTTTATAAAAAAAAAAGTTTATCAAATTTTTTCATCACCCCAATAAAATATTTTACTTTATTTTATTAATTAATTATATATTTTAATATAATAAAATCAAATATTAAACTCTATAGGGTCTTCTCGTCTTTTAATTTTATTTTAGCTTTTTAACTAAAATATTAATTTTTATTAATAAAATAGAGACAGTTTATATTTCATCAAATCTTTCATACAAGTCTTCAATTAAAAGACTATTGATTATGCTACCTTTGTACAGTCAATATACTGCAGCCCTTTAATTAATATCAGTGGGCAGATTAGACTTTAAATTATTTATCAAAAAGACATGTTTTTGATAAACAAGTGAATATAAATTTTTGCCGAATTCCTTTAATTTAATTTTAATTAAATTTTACTTTTCTTTTATATTTTATACTAATTTTATCATTATTTCTAACTTTTAATTATTTAAAATAATTTTTTTATAAAAAATTAAATTTTATTTTAAATTTTAATTTAATTGAAATTTTTTATAAAAAATTATAATTTTTAAACAATATAAATATTAAAAATTTCAATTATAAATTAATTATTATAAATTTTTAATTTAAAGCTTATCCCTTAAAATATTAAATTTTAAATTTTAATAATTAATTAATTAATTATTAAATTATTTTAATTTAAAATTAAATTTTTTTCTAAAAAAACTAGATATATTTAAAAACGATTAACATTTCATTTCTAATTAATTATTTAAAATAATTATTCAACATTAACTTTTTTAATTAATTAACTCTTTTAAATTCGAGAACTTCTTATACAAAAATTTTTATTTAATAAACTCTGATACACAAGATACAATAAATTAAATTTACTTTTACTTAAATTCTATATTTCATTTATTTTAAATTTCTTTTACAATACTACTAAATTATAAATTTATAAATTTTTTCTATTAAAAATACTTTAACCCCCATTATATATTTTTAATAATAAATTTTTTTCTATTATTTTTTATGTTTTATTAATTTTACCCCTTCAAATTAATTAAATTTTAATTTCTTTTCAATGTAAATGAAATACTTAAACAAGCTCTAATTTGTTTCTAGATACACTTTCCAGTACATCTACTTTGTTACGACTTATTTCAACTTTAAAATGAAAGTGACGGGCAATATGTACATATTTTAATTTTTAATCATTTTAATAAACTAATTAAAATTACATTTAAATCCACTTTCAAATTTAAATTTAAATAATATCATTCATTTAAATATTTTTATTGTAATCCATCATATTCTTAATTATAATCTGCATCTTGATCTGAACTAATTTTTTATTTAAAAATTTAAATATTATTTTCATTTAAAAATATTTTTTTAACAATGATATACAAAATATAAAATTAAGTAAATTTATTCGTGGAATATCAATTATTAGACAGATTCCTCTAAATGAACTAAAATACCGCCATATTATTCAAGTTTCAATAAATAATTATTTACTATTTTAGTATTATAAATTAATTTTTAATAATAGGGTATCTAATCCTAGTTTAAATTAAAATTTATTAAATCATAATTTAAAAATAAAATTTATTTAAATTAAAATTTCACTTAATAATTTAATATTTATTTTAAATTAAAATTATTTATTATAAACTGAAATAATTTAATTTAATTTTTGTATAACCGCAACTGCTGGCACAAAATTAGTTATTAATTTTTATATTACTAAATCTTAATTACTTAAATTTTTAATATCAATTACTACTTAAATAATTAATTATTATTTAAATAATTAAAATATAACACTAAAATTTATATGTAAAATAAATTTATAATAAAATTCATAAAACATAAAAAATTTATTTAATGTGTAAATTTTTTGCATAGATTTTTTTTTTTTTTTTTTTATATTAAATATTTATTAGACATTAATAAATTTTTAATATTTCTCTTATTTTTTTTCTTATAATATTCATATTAAAAATTAATTTAGTTATAAATCCTATAATAATATAATTAAATTACAATATATTAATATAATTATTATTAATATAAGAAAAAAATTAATTAATTATTAATATATTAATATAATTAAATATTTAATTAATTTATAAATTTAATAATTAATTAAATATTTAATATATATATATATATACATATATGCAAATATAAAGATAATCTAACATTAATTAAATATTACTAAACCATTTTTAATAATTTTTACATAAAATATTAA